ATGTCACTCGATTATTATCAAACTGACTGCAATATTTTTCTGTCCGTGAGGATCCCGCCAGAGCCAGAGCGCCTTCTACTTCTAATAGTAAGAATAGTAATAGGCCATGAACTAGATCAGAATCATTCTCAACGAATCCATAAGAAGTGATCCAATCTTTTTCATCGTGTCTGGATGAAGACCAAAGATCTTGAGCGACCGATCCGGCAGAACAACTCAAAAGATAAAGAAGTATCGTGAATTTCTTCATGCTCGTTCCAAGTTCGAAGTACCATTTGTACAAATAAGAATACCCTCCCTTACATGATTTCTTCTTCATATAGATAGATATAGGATCTATGGGGCAATTACTTAGAAGTACATTTTGTGTAACAGCCCTTCCTATCTGATAGAAAAGGATCCCATGATCCTGAACCGATCTTATCTGGGATCGAAAATCCCAAGTTTTTCTATGAAGAGCTGATCTAATTGTATTAGTTTCTATAATGGATTTCTTCTGTGTAATACTAATCGATAGGGCCTCATTGATAAGTGCTACAAGATCTCGCGCATTGGAACCCATGGTTATGGGCCCGAATCCGTTAGTATGGAACATCTTCTTTTCCAAGTGAAATCCCCTAGTATATGAAAGAATGAAAAAGTGCTTTCGTTGTTGTGGAAGAAGAAGCCTTCGTATCTTAATGCATGTATTTAATTTATTCGGAGCTATTAGAGCGGGATCCACTTTTTGGGGAATATGAGTCGAAGCAATAACAAGAATCTTTCCAGTGGAACATCTTTCACAATCCCTGGAGAGATAGTTCTCTAATAGACCGAGGGATAAGTAATTCGACTCATTCACATGCAGATCATGAATGTTTGGAATCCATATTATGCAAGGAGACATTGCTTTTGCTAATTCGAATTGAAGGGTGATATCAAATTGGTCTCTTTTCGGCGTCATATACATAGTTAGCACATTCGTCATAGTTAGCAGCTCCGTATCAATATCAAGATCAAGGTCATCATCACTATCATCAATATCGTCACTATCATCAATATCGTCACTATCATCAATAAGATAACCTTTAGGCTTGTCATCCAGGAACTTGTTCGGAAATACCGTAATGAAAGGAACATAGGAGTTTGTCGCTAGGTATTTGACCAAACAGGATCGTCCAGTTCCTATAGAACCTATCACTAAAATACCTCTAGAAGGGGATAGGGCTAAGCGGAGCGAAAAGGGTTTTCCATGAGGAGATGGGGAATGAAAACTATTAGCCCCACACGAGGTTTGTGAATAAGTGATTGTCTGATAATGAGCAAGGAATATCCGTCTTTCTGCTAAACAGGATCTATTGAACTCATAATTCATTAGATCCTTTTGATGAATGTCAACTAAGTATCGTAAGGAAATTGATCCCGGTTGTTCAATCATTTGATAACCAGAGTCATTCTTTGATAAATGATCACTATGAGTCAGACTCAATAGAATTTGATCAATCCTTTTTTCTGTCGTTAAGGTGGAGAACTGAACCAAGAATTCTCTTTCTTCATCATCAATCGAATCACTGTTCGCTACCCAGAATTCTATTTTCTCATCAATCCAATCATCGTTCACGTTTTTTCTTTTTCTTATCAATGAATAGATCTCTTTACTTGTACGACTTAGATGTCTCGTATTTCTCGAAAAAAGGATTCGATTGATGGGATTTGGTATGATACTTACAAGATCGATGAGATTGATCTTCCAATATTTCTTCTTAGAACGTAGTGATTTGACCCCATAAGTGGGACCACCACCCAATAGCATGTTGCCACCAGAAGCAGAACCCCGTATTTCTTCCAGAGAATTTCCTAATTGTTCCAGAACAACTAGAAAGAGATTCTTTAACCAGAAAGGATTCAGTTCAGATGTAGGATACCTATCCAGAAGTTTTCGAAATTCCATCATGTATGATGGAATCATCAAAGATTTGATCTTTTCTAACTCTGTCTGTAACTCACTAGAGGCTCGGGAAACAAAGAGAAGATGTATACGAACGAGATATCCAGCAACAAGAAGAAGGAAAAAGATGGAATAGAGGAACTCCCGAGCATTTGTTGATCTCAGATGTGCCCATATCAATGGAACGGGTGACTCATTATTTCGATGAATCATTTCTTCGGACAGAAGAAGATTCTTTAAACATTGACTCGAAATCTCACTTATCAGAGTCCATTGTGGAAGAATCTTCTGAGGAATTGGCCGTGATATATCTGATCCATGCATCATATCATGAAAAATGGATACAAATTTTTGACTACTACTCAGTATCGGCAATGGGTCTGAAAGAGTATCTAAAAGGGTGAAATTGAGATATTTGCACCCTGTCGAAGTAAGGAACCATGGCATATATGTTTGGAACAGATTCCATTTTGAGAGATTTGAAAAAGCACTATCTCGTTGAAAGGTTCTATACATCTGCCCTTTCTCAACGCATTTCTTTAGACAAAGACTCCGTTTTTTCCTCTTTCCGGA